GAGCGGCGCCAAATCTTTCTATGGATTGCTTCTTTCGCCGCTTTCGCCGTCAAAGTGCCTATGGTACCTGTTCATATTTGGTTACCCGAAGCTCATGTAGAGGCACCTACGGCAGGATCCGTCATCTTGGCAGGAATTCCTTCAAAATTGGGAGCCCACGGGTTTTTAAGATTTTCAATACCCATGTTTCCCGAAGCAACACTTTGTTCCACTCCTTTCATTTATACTCCAAGCGCGATTGCTATAATATATACTTCCTTGACCACTTCAAGACAGATCGATCTTAAGAAGATCATTGCTTACTCCTCAGTAGCCCATATGAATCTGGTGACTATTGGTATGTTTAGTCGGGCGGCGGCCGTTAGGTCACCTATTTTTAGTTATTGACACAAAAGACAAGGCCAAAACATGTGTGCCGGGCGTGCGACCCATCAACCTACTAGCAATGGGGGAGAAAACATAGCATGTCGCAACAAAAGCTTGATTCAAGGCGTCAGCAAAACATTGCCGTCTGTTCCAAAAACAAAAGCCCCTTAGCGCCCCGGGACGGGAGTGGGGGACACCCTACGCGCAGGCAACAGCAGCACCGGCTCTACGAAGTCAGAATCTAATCTTTGTGTTGGCTTTCCCAATTCATTCGTGAATAAGAATTCAAGGGCTAGAAGCGAGCGCTTCTAGCTGCTTCGCCTGCTTCTTCTTATTTATTGTGGCTATGTTGGCGTGGCGGAAATGAACGAAAAGCGAGATGAACGTGCTATTTAAAAATCGATTGATAGATAGCCTGATCCGTTCTGATAGATCGAAAGAGTAGGAATGAGGTAGAGGGAATCCATCAATAATAAGGGGAAATCCCCTATTTCTATCTATTGATAAGACAACTATTCTTGATCCATCAGAAATAAATCGATATGTATCTGATGGAGTCTACATCGTACGTAGAGCGCCCAAGCGCCAGCTCAGTTCTCTTATCCATCGGTCCAATGCACTGTCATGGATGGAGGGAAAAGCAAAAATCTAGTTGTGTTGTTGTTGTTCGCCGCCTCGACGCATTCCCTTCTCTCCCCGGCATCGTCCCACACAGAAAGAAAGAGCGCAGAGCCCCGGCCCGACCTGTAGTGTAGGTCCGCTAACGTAAAGCGAGGAGTTGAGCCTGAACTGGCGAACCGAAGTCACTTTCGGAACCATACTTCCTACAGCTAACACGTGTCCAGTCCAGCGGGAACGCGCAGCGCAAAAAAACGTAAGCTGCTATACCGAATCCCCCGCAGGCCATCGGGGACCGAGTGGTAAGGCCATGATCCGCAGGGGAACGGATCACTCATTCTTCCATTGGGGACAGGTGCACGAACGACAACTCCAAACGTCACACATCCGTCGCCTACTTACCGTTTAGGTGGCACCAGCGAGATCCAGCTAAGGTAAGGAACTTCGTGTCGCGGCTGCTCCACTCCGCCGCGGTCTCATGAACCGAACTTCGTAGCCTTCCCGCGCGCGAAGCGAATGGGCGCTGTGCTGTGGGTCAGTTTCGGGGCGGGGGGCGAAGAGAGACCACAAGAATGATTCATTTGGATCGACGAGCTTTTTCAGCCCCAAAACTCAGAATCAATGGAATGTCTGTCTATCCATGAACATCTATTCTATCTGTATATCTAGGGGATCTCTCTATACATAAAAAAGGTTTTTTGGCACGATATGATCGCCTAGCCGTAGCCGCATATTGAGCGCAGCGGATATGCGGGATTTCAGTTGGATCAGATCTTTCGCTTTGACGGAAGCTTTTGGACCTAGCGAAAAGGACTTAATAAGCCTTCGCGCAAGCAAGCGCGAGAGAAGCAAGCAAAGTAGAAGCTTTGCCAGAAGCAAGACGAGGAAGCAGAGCTGTCGTATAAGCGGTAGCTTCCCCCGACCTACTAAAAAAAAATACAACAGTCGCGACCTACTTTGATTCAAAACAAAAGAAAGGCGAAGGGTTTGGCAACAAGCAAACGGCTTTCTATCATAGTTGCAAGGGTTCCCTACTTAAGTTAAGTACCAAAGGCTGCTTTCGGTTGGTCAAGAAGGGGGCTGTTCACTACAAGCTATCAGCGCTGTCTTAGATTGAACGTCGACTTATCTTATTGCCGTTCAATCTCTAAGGCGGGTTTACGCTGAGAACGGAATAGTGTTCGTGTCCAAAGGTGAACAACGCCCTAGCTTCTAGAGTTCGCTGCTTTTCCCAGGCCAGAGAAGGGCTTATACTGCTCGCCTTTGTTTGATATGTTCATTCAGTACCAATACAAACTAAAACTACACCAAAGTGGAAAGGCCCCTATAGAAGCTAGAAGTAACCTCTAGTAGTCTAGTAGTCGGCCTAACCAAAGCGTCACGACAACAGAAAATTACCCTTATGAATGGAATCTTAAGTAGGGGGCTTAGCCCGCCCGCCTACCAATCAAAGAGGCTGAGAGTAAGCGTAAGCTCGAAGAGCTTCCCTTCATTCGCTTCGCGGGAGCCGCACAACACATAGCTGGAAGTCAGAGGGCCCATACTACCTGCCTAACCCCTCGCTCCGAGGGACCGTAGATAGGAAAAGACGTTATAAAAACCACCCCATTCATCTAAAAGAGAGGGGAAGGGGCCTATGTATTTGCATGACTCCTGCGGATTTAACCCTATCTACACCCGGAGCCAATCTCCTATCGGTCCTGCCACCACGCCGCAGAACGGGAGCTCGTGTGGAACCTTTTATTTCTGGCGTAACAGCGGTGGAACATAAAAAAAGATTACGGTCGCGTAACATAAGGGCCGGAGGTACGGTAAACTCGGCCAAAATTTGACACCCGAAGGGAGGGCCCGGCGCGCGCAATCCTATCCTCGTCCGAGTTTACCCCTTGCACTTCGGACAGCCGTCCGTAGCATCATAAGGAGGACCTCCCTTTCGGGGGTCAAAAAAAGGTACGGTACATAGGAGGCTGGTCTTTCTCAACGTGGTGTATAGCACGAAAAACCTTTCGATACAAGATAGGGCCGTTCACATGAAAGAATATAAAAAACCCTTTCTTCTCTTTCTCGAGGGGGAAAGAGAAAGAGGGTCTTATGGAGGGAGGGGGAAGGCTTGGGCTGGGCCTACCTATCCCGATAGGACCTCATAAAGGAACGGGAGCTGTTGATAGGTTCCATATTGCCGAGCCGAAGGGCAGCACTTCTGTACGTGATCGTAGTATGTCATCTCGTCCCCGCTGCATTGAAAAGTACCTATGCACTATTTCCGGTTCACTGATAAGGAAGATAGAGTTGGGGTGGGGGTCTACAATGTGATACTCAAGTATGACCCGGGGAGATACATGCTAACTATGGGTAGAAAGCAGGAACCCTTATGTAAAAAATTTCGGGGGGTTACAGATCAAATCTCTTATACTACCATCGATCGACAGAGCGGAACGACCAGAAAAAAAAAGTGAAGTTAGAAAGCCGTATGATAGGCGGTAACTATCTTGTACGGTTCGGGGGGTAATCGGCGTACTCCGATCAGTGGGGGGAATCTTTGGCTCTATCGAACATACAGGGAATTGGAGGTAGCATTCCACCGATGTTAAGTCATGGACTGGTTCCTTCAGCCCTTTTTCTATGTGTTGGTGTTCTATATGACCGACATAAGACTCGACTTGTTAGATATTACGGAGGGTTAGTGAGCACCATGCCGAATCTCTCTACCATTTCCTTCTCTTCCACTTTGGCCAATATGAGTTCACCTGGTACTAGCAGCTTTATCGGGGAATTTCCCATCTCAGTAGGAGCTTTCCAAAGAAATAGCTTAGTAGCCACATTAGCAGCGCTTGGGATGATTTTAGGCGCGGCGTATTCCCTTTGGCTATATAATCGTGTGGTTTCTGGAAATTTAAAAGCCGATTTCCTCCATAAATTCTCCGATCCAAATGGCAGAGAAGTTTCCATATTTATACCTTTTCTTGTTGGAGGGGCGACCGTCCGTTGAACTACCAAAGAAAAAAGGGTAAACCAATGTGATCATGACATTGTAGGTGCTTGCGATGGGGCGGATGCGACTTCCCTCAGTTGGTTTGGGTGGTATAGCCCGTTGCAGAAGTCCCCCCTTTTTTTTATCCATTTCTGTCTTTAGTCTTTAGGGAGCCAAAGCTTGACTTTACTAAAAAAATAAGGCCCGCGCAGGGGCGCTCACGTTTTTTGGCTGAGCCGTATCTTGCTGGGTGGGACCGAGAGCAAGAAAGGACGGGGGGCAACCATGCATGTTCTCGACCGTGTCTCCGAGGGACAGTTGAACGAGCGACTCATGAATGCTGCCGGGTTGGACGAGCCAATAACTCGAACGCGTTCGGTCTGTTTTTTGAGCAAGAATCACAGCGTTACCTTACCTTCACCATGATACGGACTCCAAGTTCTTATGGCAGAGCGCGAGGAGATTGATCATATCAATATGATGATGGGAATGGAAACCAGAAGCACGACCGACCGGGGTCCAAGATAATCAAACCATCAGTAACAGTAGTAACGTAAGCATGAGACTTTTTGGTAGTACCGGTGAACCAGATGGCCGCGGCGATGGAATCTGGGACGGAGGACTCGTAGTATCTCTCTAGATCTGGCAAAAGCTAAAGACCCCTTAATTCGAATGGGGGCTGACCACTGAGCCCACTCTGGCCTCGCAGGGCGGGCCCCTTTGGTTTCGAGCTGGAGCTGCCACAGCTTATGGCTAGAGCAATGGGAGGGGGCCCCGGCATAGAGAACTGTAAGGATAACGAGCGCTCCGCCCGCTTGGCGGGCGGCAGGAGCTGCGGGCAAGTGCTTGGTAGGCCAACAGCCCAGTGAACCGGGCGGGGCACTCGACGAAAGGGGGCACACTGAGCAAGTACGATAAATTAGCCCTGCGGAGCTTTATTAAAAGCAAGGACCACTACGGGAGGTCAAACCAAGGAAAGGCCTTATGGAAGTCGGGGCTCGTCCCCGGTCAATATTGGATCAAACAATAGAGGGCCGTAGCACTGACCTATTTATTATTTTTTTTATTCAATACAGGGAAAAGATCGTAAAGTTCCCTACCGATACAACAGACACTCTCAACGGATCCTCCGCGCTCCGGGCATACCTCTTCCTTCTGTGCGTCTTTCTCGTGGCGGGAACAGAACAACAGGGAAAGACCCGGCCGACCTGCCCAAGGCTCGAGGGCGAGCTTTATTTAAGAGATAATGGGGAGTGAATCGAAAGGCTTCCGTTTTCGTTCTTGGTTTTTTTGGGGCTCCTCTCGATCTTATTCGTAGTTGGGAAGGGGGAAGGAGTCTAAATCAATGGACATTAATGAACCATCATTGATGGACGTTGCACATGACACGATCAATTCGACTCAAGGTCCGGCGCTAATAGAAGTTGCTTACTCTCCTAGTTAGAAGGAAAAAGGCAGGGCTTTTTTCGTAGTAATAGTGGGCGGGTCTCATGATATCTATGCCGGCCGTCGGAATCAAATGAAGGGGCCGGGCCTGAATTCAGACCAGACTCTTCTTTATTTGAGCTGCTCCCACGCGCGCAGACCGGAAGATCTCAGTTGTCCTGGACTTGACAAGTACGTAGAGATCTTCGTGGGACCGGGGAGGGAGTCTCAATCGATCTTTTCTAGGATTCCTTATCACGCACGGAGATCTTTCCATTGATAGATAAGAGGGCTCCCCCCCTTGAACATACTCTTAAAGGTTAGGTTACTACCTGCCTCTACGGAAGAGGTTTACTTTGTACCGCCCGGAGGTCATATAGATAGAAACCCGGAGCGATAAGAACGAAAGGGTTGGTGTGGCCACAGCTACAACTACTGGCGCTTCAAAAGGCTTAGATTTCTTCTAAGGGCGCTACAGCAAGCTACCTTTTTTTAGGTCGTGTAATAGGGAGGTGTAAGCCTCGAAAGCCTTTAGTACTTCGGTAGGGCGAGCAGCCCTTAAACCGGTTTGGAACTCTTCCCGTATTTCTGCATTTCATTCTCTATTCGGCCCGCCTCAAACAAAATGCTAAAAAAGGATAGGACTATTGATTCGAAGTCACTACGAAAGGGTCGGTCAATAGCATAGCTCTTTATTTCCCCGGTCTCCTTTCGAAGGAAAGGCCTTCGCATTCCTAATCCGGTAGGGGGCCGGACGGCTTTGTTTGCCCCAGCTTGGCTAATCGCATCCCCGCGCAACGACATTCTCGCCCCTTACCGTTCTCGCTCAGTCTTTGCAACGGCTGGGGAGGCAGTCGTAGAAGCGAAGCCTATCGCCACGCCGACCATAAAATACGAGATTGGGCCCCTTCTCAAAGATTTGATGGAATGGCCCAGCCCACCCAAGAGCGCTTATGTAATATGGGAACTCATGGCTGGAAACAATCCTTATGGTTTTGATATCCGGTAGGAATAATAAGAATCAAAGTCCAGGTTGGTTGGTGAGCCTAGTGATAGGAGACTATCTAGCTTGGTTCGGAGAGCACTTGTTGGGTTAAAGATTTTTTGTTGCTAAATGTTATGTTACGGCCTAAATGCTGAACTATTGACCCTACTTGTTCGGATGGGTGTTCACCCCAAAGTGTTCCCGGACCGCATGCATACATACGTAAGTAACTTAGTGCAACATGGCAAATTTAATTGAGAGGAATCAGCAAAGAAAAGAAAAACGGGTCAACATGTGTATTTTTTATAAATTGTCCTCGGCTCGGGCCGAGGAGTGTCCACATGAGTTCGTTGAGGTGTCTACACAGGTTCGAAGACGCTCTTTTATATTCTGTCGAGAGTTCGGATTGCTCCACCTAAGTAGAACGAAAAGAAGGAATTGGAAATTAAAAAAAAGGGGGAGCCAGAAGCTTCGCTTCCGGTAGCTTGCTTACTCTCCTAGTTAGAAGAAGGCTCTTTGGCGAATTCTTTAGATCTGGGTAGAGTCTCGCTCAGTAAAGAGAGTTGTAGATTCCTAGAAAAGGAGAGTAGCCTTGATTCTCTTCTTTGATCACCCAAAGGTTTCATTAAGGCTTTACCTGTTGTTCTATATCTATAGGACAGAAAAAACATCCAAGGAAAATGCCCTGCAACCAATTACTGCCTAGGGAACCCATTTGCTCGCCTGGCACGACAAACTAAAAACAGGATGGATGATTGGAAACTGGCCTAGCATATGACTCTATAATCAGCTAGTCGGAATCGGAATATGCTTTTACCCTTGCTTGAACTGGTTTACTCACAGGCACTGAAACTAGATAGCAACTGTAATTGTAATTGGATGGCAAGGAAATCACAAGATTGCTCACTTAAAACCTAGCTTGCTGGCGCCTGCTGGCTCTCCTAAGTCTCTTTCCCTTTCCTGCAACTGGAACTCTAAATGTAGCACTGGATGTAAACTCTCACTTGAAGAATTGCTAGCTTGCCTATAATTCCTACTTGAATAAAAGAAAGGCCTGCTTTCAAATTAAAGGCTTCCTCACTCACCGTAACAGACTCAGGCGCTAGATAACTCGAACAATGTCAAAAGAGGGCATTGGGATTTAAATAACCCGGCTTTCAAACTAACTTAGATATGCCATTTTATACACCCACTTACAAGAGGTAAGTTTTAGAAATAGAAATAAACTTTCTTACACTAGGGGAGATTCAGTATATGCTCACTTCGGAAAAGATGAGTAAACAGTCACTTCTAAAAAGGAGAAAGGAGAAGGAAGTAGATTAGGGCAGGCTAACAGCGCCAGGAAATGTATGAGAACTCGCCTGTCCTGCCTATGTAACCTATTCGATTCACTCTCCTGGTCCGACAGCAAAACAAAGTTAACTTCCACGGGATCTGCCATCGAAAGGAAATGGCCTGGACATTGCAGGAAATAAAAATATCTAGGCTGCAGATGGCCCAGAATATGCGATTGCGGATATACCTGAATACGCTATGGGGCTGATCTTTCCCTTGCCAGCTGGGATATTTTATGTGAGCAAGCCTCTTTCTTCCTTTGCTTTGGGACGAGGCCTGTTATCTTAATCCATCCAGAGGGAGTGCCCCATAAGCCAATGCCATTCCATTCATTTCCCGTTACCTGCCAGCCATTAATTAGGAATTAGGAGTTCTGTCCATGCGATCTAACAGACTAACAGGACAAGCAGTAGTTTTGAAAGGAAATCTGGCAAGGAAAATAAAGCAAACAAGGGATAGGGATAAGGCAAGTCTTTCCAGTAAGTGGTCGCAAGCGAATGACCTAGGAAGAAGCCCGTTTAAAAAGAAGTTCACATGCCCTGCAACGGATCTCAAACAAAGCGTGGCTGACAGCGCCAAGAAAGTATGGCTTACACTTCCTTAGGAAGTCAGAACTGGTGGAAGTGGGCTGGCTAATTTACCACAAGGGCTCAGGCCTAATTGGACTTATAAAGAGTTTTCAGTCACAAAGGAAGCAAGCTATTATTCCTTTCAAGCAAGAAGGACTCGGCTTACTCACCAGGAATGCACCCTAACCTAAGGGAGAGGGGAAAAAGGGATTAGGCTCCGCAGATGAAATAAAGAAGAAGGATAGCATTCTCTACTTCTATCATTGGTGCTATCGTATATGAGGAGCTTTCTTTTTGGTATGAAAGGTGATGTGATCTTAAAAATAAAATCTCATAAGAGAAGGAAATGGGGGTCGTGGAAGAATTGGGTTCGATTCCCATAGCCCCAATGTGTCGAAATATCATGATTGGGTCGACCAGGCCCGGATCTTTTTTCTTTTTTTCCGGTATGCCGCTCCGCGAGAATGGAGCGAAAGAACCAAGTGGTTTGTGGTAATGTCAGAATTTGCACCTATTTGTATCTATTTAGTGATCAGTCTGCTAGTTTCTTTGATCTTACTCGGTCTTCCTTTTCCCTTTGCTTCCAATAGTTCGACCTATCCAGAAAAATTGTCGGCCTACGAATGTGGTTTCGATCCTTTCGGTGATGCCAGAAGTCGTTTCGATATACGATTTTATCTTGTTTCCATTTTATTTATTATTCCTGATCCGGAAGTCACCTTTTCCTTTCCTTGGGCAGTACCTCCCAACAAGATTGATCCGTTTGGATCTTGGTCTATGATGGCCTTTTTATTGATTTTGACGATTGGATCTCTCTATGAATGGAAAAGGGGTGCTTCGGATCGGGAGTAATCACTAGTGATAGGGCAAAAATAGGGAGGAAGGACAAAGGAAAGAGCGATGCCTACATTAAATCAATTGATTCGTCATGGTAGAGAAGAAAAACGGCGCACGGACCGTACTCGAGCTTCGGATCAATGTCCCCAGAAGCAAGGAGTACGCCCGCGTGTTTTTAAGAGAACACCGAAAAAACCAAATTCAGCTCAACGTAAGATAGCCAAAGTACGATTGAGCAATCGACATGATATATTTGCTCACATTCCGGGCGAAGGTCATAATTCGCAGGAACATTCTACGGTCTTAATAAGAGGAGGTAGAGTTAAAGATTTGCCAGGTGTGAAATCCCATTGTATTCGAGGAGTCAAGGATTTGTTGGGAATTCCGGATCGAAGAAGAGGCAGATCAAAATATGGTGCAGAAAAACCCAAATCGATATGAATGGAGGATGCCTCTGGAACTTATTTTTCTTGAATCTCATCGGATCAATCGGCCAGGCGGGAACCCAGAAGATGAATTGGGGTTAATTAGCCAGCTAAATAGTTAGCAGGTAAAGTAGGAGTCCCATAGATAAGAACCTTTCACCCCCTTTCCATCGAGTACGTAGTAGGGAATCGTCAACCACCCCTCTCCCAAGGGGAAGAGAAGGAGTTCTCGGTGTGGTCTCTGTCCCTCTTTGTTAGAAGCAACTTCAGGATCAACAGCGTTGAACGGAACAACAAATATGTGGATCTTTGTAGAAAACATAGGACATGCGAGCACAAAAAGCATAAACTGAAACCATTCCACGTGCGGCCTTCGCCGAAGACGAAGGAAATAAAGTCAAGGAAAGGAATAAAAATTAATTGCTCAAAGACCGGCTCCGGGGCTAGCGAAGCTGCTTATCCTTTGTGTATCCGTTTGCGTCAGCATTGGCTTCAGACATAGGAAGGAGTTGACTGATTCTCGATGGTTGCACCGCTTAATCGTGCTTTCTATTCCTATTCATAAAAGAAGAAGATAAGGAAGGGCGTCGTTAGCAGGCTAGACAGATATTGAATGAAGAAAGAGAGGTAAATGAGACTGGTATGCCAGTTTCCATCTTGTTTTTGTCGGGGGTTTTGGCAGAATTGGGTTCTACTCCCATAGCCCCTTTTGTTGCGGCATTCCCCCAAGGAAAGAAAGATAAAGACGGGATATGCGATTTAAAACTTGTCGTCTACTTTCAGGAAATGTTCGGAACAGAGAACTTACAATAATACAACGCCGCATTCTCCGAAGATTGAGGAACAAGAAGAGATCTATTAAGAGAAAGATTTATCCGAGAGAAAATCTTAACAGTTACATCCAATCACAAACTACACGAAAGTTGCCCCTTTTTCATGGGGATTTACCCATCACAGAGATGCACAGAGGAACAGAACGAACTTCATATATCCCTTTTCTACTCAATCCAGAAACAAGATCGGACGTTATTCCGGTTCGTCTCCATTTTCGTGAAACTATTCCTCAAGCAAGGCAGCCGATAAGTCATCGAAGGGTTTGTGTGAATAATCGAATGGTAAGCATTACTCGTTTGAAAGTTTCCCACGGTGATCTAATATCTTTTCAAGAAAATGACGCGAGAATCCGCGGTGAAGAAATAAGGAGATCTTTCTATATCGAAATATCAGTTGAAAAAATCATAGGAAAATTCCTGGATCACCCGGTAAGAATGTGGAGAAGAACCAAAACAGAATGGTTCCACCTACTCAAAACTAAGCGGGGATGCCGCCTACTACTAAAATCCCGGTTTTTGCAACAACAGTTGCGTTATTCTATGCAAGAAGAAGACTTTGAAAGAACAAAGAAGTTTGGATCCGAAAAAGTATGCTTAGGCAGTTCCTTCGCTGAGCACAACAGAATGAAGAGGAATTTGTATCATTTCAAATCCCTATTCTTATCGAAGAGAAGAAACGAGAAAAACCGATATCTTCCTACTCGAACAAGAAGTCCTATAGTTTACAACTCTTCTTTATATAGTAATTCGACCTATTGCTCCTCATCCCCCCATAAGTTTACTATGAAGAGAAGGAAGAGAAGAATCAAAAGGATCGAACTACCTACTCATTATTCGGAGGTGAATCATAGAACACCAAAAGCGGTGGTATTTTATGGACCTAACATAGGTCACATCCCTCACGACATAAGATTGAAAGATCCAAACCTTCCTCTTCGGAGCGGAAACGGACGTGGCCAAAACATATAAAGATCCGCGTAGTCGCTCATAGGGACATATCTATCCGGATAGAGGATAGTCTAGATCGATTCATAGATAGATTTCTATCCATATAGATAGGTATCTCCGTGGATAGAGATAAAGATAGGGATCCATCTAGATCTTGCTTGATTCACTATTTCAATTTTTTTTTCTTGATTCTGATTGATTGCCTTTTTGACGACAAGTTTTAAATCTTAATGCAGGCAAGGTACGTAGTTCTCGACCGTAAGGGAGAAGGAAAGATTTTCAATTCTTACTTGCTGGGTCGGAGCGTAGACGAGCGAGCAGAGCCCAGGATACAGGGAAGCCCGTCATAGAGCAGTCGACTAGAAGTAGAAGACTGCTGGCCTGAGAGAAGGCGGCCTACCTCGGGAAACATGGCCCAATTTATCTTCTTTCTTTTTTTATTACCTTCCTTATTTTAAGAAAAGTGAAGGATTATGCACGTGGAATACTCCTTTCCATTTCTTCTTTCTTTTCTTTAAGGGAGCTGTTCCAGAAGTTGCACTTTCTTTCGATGTTGGTCCAGGCCCCCTATCCATTGGCATTGAAGTAGGCAAGGCCAATCCATCTGTTAAGTCAGCTGGTTCTAGGTCAAAAGCTAGTGTAAAATATGTCTTTCTCGTCCTAAGCCCTAAAAGTGCTTCCGCCTTACCTGGAGTTGAAGTTACCGTTGGAGGCCTTTTAGTTCCAGTCTCAGTAGTGGTCTTCCCTATATGTACAGGGGAGTAGTTAGTTGCGAGTGTCAGAGAAGATAAAAGTGCTTTAAAATAGGAGAAAGATTCATTTTACCATCCCAAGGGAAAATGAATGGGAAGGGGGCGTCTTAGCTACCCTCCAGGCTAATTATAAGAATTGGATGACTTACAACTGAAATTTCTTCGGATCGATATATCGTAGAACCGCAATCCAATTCCGAATGCATTCAAAACAACGCGCTTTCTAGAATCTCGATGAAAAGCCAATGGGCTCTATATAGATCTAGGAAAAATATTTATGTTGGAAACCATTAAAAGTTCTCTTGCTCTAAGTTATTTATTGCCCTAAAATAGAATTGAGTACCTATTGGATGTAGGCGCGCTCTAGCATGGGGAATCGCTAGTAATCGCGGCACCGCCCATGAAAATAGTATATGTTGACAAAACGTAACATTAGGGGAAAGTCCTTGTTGTCCTTTCTCGACGACAGTTCGCCAAGGTAGATCGAAAGTCCTATAGAAATATAAGGAGGTACATCGCATTATTACATCGTCAAAAGAACAACAATGAAAGACGAATTTCAATACATCATCGATCTCATAAGTATCAAAAGCTCATGCTATTTGAACGCGCTTTACTAAAATGCTCCCAGCACCTTTATGAGCTCTAAGATATAGTATTACCGGCGCCCGCGCTAATGGGATCCAAGGTTTTTCCATTGGGATTAACGATCCTTAGAAACCTCCACAAGGCCATACGCTTTAGTTTTAGTCGCCGCGAAAGTGGTATTCTCCGAAAAACAAACCGCGGTGATTGTAAATCCATCATTGGCTAAAGGCACGATGATTGACTAGTGCCAGTACCGCTTTTTGAAAGTAAGTGAAATAAGTGAACAAATGATAAGAATAGAAGATGGGGCTTGCTTTCTGACGGAACGTAGTGCGGATTTTTTTTCGTTTCGAAGTGCATGCCCTTAACAATGTTATCTCGATTTCGTCATGTTGAAACGAGTTATATAGATACAGGCTTCATTTTTAGGCTGGCGACTTATTACTCTCGAGATTATTCGAAAACGATTCAAGATGAAAGAACAAAAAAAAGCAAAACAGCTATTTATATTGTGTATATAAAGGAAACATCTATATTAGAGTCGCGAAACCGCTAACGAAAGGTAAGTGATTGATCTGCCGCTTTTTTTACTAACATAGAAATGCCGTCAAATGGAAAGGCGGATATCCGTGATCGGTCTAAATCGAATCGAGAAGGAACATGATGCACGTCAGAATCGATATAAGGAAAACACCGCTTCATTCACCTTTCCCTTACTTTCTTTTTAAAGTAAACTACCTTTCTCGTTGTTGCGCCTTCGAAATCGATGCTTAACTTAAGTCGATCCACTTGCATTGGTGGTCTCTCTCTTCCCTCGAGGGAAGTACCGGGGAAGTAGTCACAGAAGTACAGCCGGGAAGCCATAAACTATTGGGACATACGGTAATTTTTATTTAGAAGACTAATCGAATAAGTACAGGTACCCCCTAAAATCCATTAGTAAGAGTCAGAGTGTAAGGTGAGAGATTCTCTTCTTACCCGCTTTCCGGCCTTTTCCCTTTCTAAAACTAAAAGGGCAGGGAGAATTGTAACAGCCTACGGGCTAGTCAGACTAGAAAAATAGTAAGCGTGTATGGCCCTTTACTGTGACTGTATTTTTTTTATATCTTTTCTATATTAAGAGTCAGCTTCAATAGATAGCGTAGGGTAGATGAAAAAAAAAGATAGTTTAACCAGCATCGAATTTCATTGATTAGTTTTTCCCGGATCTCATAGATGGAGGGATCAAAGTAAAGAAGAGAAGCACTTCGCTGACGCTATTGATGGATGAGCAATAGCATTTCCATTGACAGGATGCGGATTTGAACAATGAATATCTGGAATATTACCTCCGTGAGTGCTCCTGGATGCAGGATTCAGTCATGGAAAAGGAGAAGGTAATCTGAAATTTTCCCAACCCAGGAAGTTTTAGCACAAGGAAATAGTGGAGACGCGGCCTTATTAGGAAATTTCTGGGGCTTTAGCCTATGTTGGAGTATGTGGAGGAGCGGCTAAGGAGCCTGCGGCGAGCGAAAGGGAATGTGGCACTCGTGGACCTGAGCCATGGTTACTTCGTTATCTATCAGATTTCACCAGGAGGAAGATATGAGGGATGAAGGCCTGGACCGGAGTACCATGGAAAATAAACAACCTCAATATCCGGTTCTTATCTTCACTTAAAAGGTGGACACCGTCGGCCGGAAACAGCAGTCTTGCATAAGGCTCCGGCTTCGATAATCTTCCCTGGACTCAATTATTTCTAAAAAAGGCGACCGGATATTATTGATTCTTTAGCTAGCCGAATGGGGAGTCCGATCCAATTGGATGAGCATACAGCTAAGCTAAAAAAGAGGTCCATTCCATTGACGTGGGTAGCTATATAAAAACCGATTCCTGACAATACGGACTATTTTTTTATGTTAATACTGTCGCCTTGTCTCGGATATAAGACCTACGAATCCAATCAGGTGTTAGCAGAAAGAGAAAAAGAATGGGTGACTCTCTATGTGGCATGCGAAAAAAAGAAGCTGGGGCGGGGAGTGAGGTAGCGGGACAAAGAGATGGATGGGTGTATCTGGATCTAGGCCAATTTCCCTATGCGGAGAAGGGCAACAGCTTCTGTAGGTAACTACTCCAATTCTTATTTTCATTTAGTCGTAAACCAACGAGTCTTTAAGTAAGTGGGCGTTAAGCGTAACGAGCTTACAGGAGGTAGAAAATCTTTGCCGTTAGTCTTTTATAAAGAATCAAGCTAGGCTAGTAAGAGAAGGTAAGAAGTCGAGAAGTCAACTAACTTATAGTGCTTTCCACACCCCGCCCCGTAGAGGGATATTTACCTGTGAATGCGGTGCGCTCTCCCTTTCACTCAAAACAAGAGTTCCGTGCCAAGCATAAAGATTGAATCAATAGGACCGTATTCTAATCCTAGAAATGCCATAACTCTCTTTCTGAATGTCTCGACTTTCTTTCTAAAAAAAACCGGACCGGACAGGGGTGCGGAAATAGCAATAATTAAATGAATAGGCTCTTGTCAATAGGTTGTTTGGCGCTAGCTAACTTTACACAGAAGGACCACCACCATTGATACATTGATAGTGGATTAAGTGGCAAACCTATACTATGCCCAAGTGCGGACTTACTTAAGTAAGGGTATCCTATTGCTAAACATCCGGCTACCCATAGTTTGAAGGGAAGAAGCCGGAGCTATGCCACTGTAGAATCATTAATATTCGCGGAGACTTTTTTTATTATCGGACACAACAACCAGAAGCCATATCTTTCGAAGGAAATGAAACTTAGAATGATATAATGAAGTAAAGAAATATAGAATTAGAAAAAGCGGTATGGTATAAAGGCTTACGACCTGGAGATTCTTAGCTTGTTAGACACAATCTATCTTACTAGCTATTCAGTGGATTCCTAGCCCTTGACTCATGGTAGAGAACACCAAAGGGTACTGCTCGCTTTCGAGATCTTTATGTGGGGACGCTGACTATAAATCTGCAGAATCCACTACCCGCTCCTGCTTCTTGGTCACCAGAAGGGTAATTAGGGTCTGCTGCTGAACCAGATATCCCGCCCCTTACGACCTGTAATCGATATCCCCAAAGAATGAAAGAAGGGCAGAAGTGAATAGTTGGTTGGGATGCTACGAGTTCATTCCTGTCCGATAACGTAGCGACAAGGTCATTCCTTACTCATAAGAGACCCCGCTCACTGCCACCGCTGTGAGGGGCGCTTTAACATGCAACAATGCTTCACCGGATCCAGCTATGCAAATCGTGAAAGAGCGTGACGTCCTTAAACTAAGATTTATTAGAAGGTGCAGCGTTCAGACAATCTTCTCTTGGTTCCGCTTCTAAACTCAAGGAAGGCCTCTAAAGAGAGGGAACTCATAGTTCTTTTCTAAGCCTTCAGAGAGGCAGCGCAGGTGAATATGCGGCTCCGTACTGGGGAGATGGAGATTGTTAAGAGTTTAGCAGGCCGAGGAAAAAGGGCGGTGAAGACCCTCTAAGACTATACTTCTTTGAAGTGAATGGGTGCTTCCAGTTCCTTTAGCAAGACATCTATAAGAATATCTTCCTTAGACCGGATAAGGACTAAGAAAGTAGTCGTCCCACTTACTGCTTGGTTTGCTTTATCGCGGGCTGACCTCTTTGGATTGGGGGCCACTAACTATTTCGAGTTCCTTCTTTAAAGATCTTTCGAAAATCCATTACATTAAACGATCTTTCTTATATTAAGAGATTTCGACCGCTTTCCAATCCACTTTGCCAATCAACTTCTCTGCTAAGTCGGCTCTTTTAGCTCATTGGCTATAGGCCGCAGGATCGATGTAACTCAAGTAGTCTTCCTAGATAAAAGGCGGAAGACGATGCCAATCTCTGCTTTTCAAAACCAACGGCTTTAAGCCCATTTATTTATGGCTTCGTAACTCCCTCGAAAGACTTAGTCCTTGCCTCCTGTTAGTCTCCTTGCCGGATCGAAGTTAGGCTGAAGTATGGATAGAAGACTAGTGAAAACTCTAACTAGAAATATCGATCGTAAGAGAAGATAAAGAATGGGAAGGAAGTGCTAATCATTGTTACCATGCGGGAAGAAGCTCTAGTGGCTTTCAAGGTGAAAGTAGGTTCTTTCAAAGCTAGCTATTTGTAGCCGCCCCATTTAATAGAAGAGGTTTTTTTACCCTTCCTGCGAAGTACTGATGCGAACTCCCAAACCCTTAGCCAGTACCAGCGACTAGTCTTCTGGCTACGAGGTATATAGGGCGCTAAGGTAACCCTTAAGCCTACCCGTGTTGAGCCTCATGCATGTACTGAACCGCCTGCTAAGGAACCCAGTAAATTGCACAACACTCAGTACGCACTTATTTCCGGGACCGCTTTATCCAGCATACTGCAGTGCAACATCGGACAGGAAGCATACAGCAGCAAGCACACATCTTAGCAGTCTTTCTAAACCTTAAACTATTAAGCCGCCTTTAGGGCCCTAATCTTGAGTGTTGAACCGGCACAAGAGGAATCCTTCTTAGACTCGGTTAGCCGTCAGTTTGCAAACCCCAGGTGGGTGCGAACTACTAGAGGCCCGCCCTGGAGGTTAGTCAGAATAGAGGACCTAGAACGCCTTGGTGAATCAAACCCAGAGATCATGGCCAACAACGCCAGTCATCGAGGCACCAGGAACCCTATCTATGATGGGGACAATGAAGAGTAGTATCCCAAGGTCGGCCTACTACAACCCCGGCAAATCAGCAACTTTATAACGAGGCGAGAAAAGGAACGAGGTCGAAGAAGAAGATTTCAATTGGACTGATCTTTAGATCGCTTTCATTCGCCGCTTTCATGCATTAGTTTTGGCTAGACTAGAGAGGACTCGAAGTTAGCGCAGTGAAAGAGAGAGTCAATCTTTCGCGCGGTGAAAGGAAGGACTGACTCATGGCGAGTCATCTTGGTTGCTTCCGTGATAAATGGTACTTTGCCAATGACTGAGGAAGGTCGTCCGCTATGTCTTACCGAAAATGCCCATTAAATTAATTAGATAATAATAATAAAGTTACCCCTTGGAGTCTTGCGTGTGGGTGGTCAAATTCAATCATCGTAAGGCCCTGGTCAATCAAAGTGAGTTGATTTTCCAAGGGATGGGGAGTGGGAGGTGGGCCCCCTCAGAGCTGATTTTATCCCGCTTTACTTTAGAGGCAGAAGCGAAGAATAAAGAAAGGAATGAAACAAGCGGACGATACACGAGGACGAGATTGGATGGGAGAGCTCTGGGTTCTATTAAATGAATCTCATTTAGTAGGTTATAGGTAATTTATTTCTCACCTCCTAGAGAACTGATAAGCTCATAGGTTAAGGGATTTGTGTGGTAATCCAAGGGTTTCTCGCCAACCGCTATGGAACAGGCTTGTGAACTAGGGACTCCGTTTCGGTATCTTCATCGACTGGATAAATAGTTTCAACTTATGGGGCGGTTCTTTAACTGGGTCATTTTCTTAGGCTCTGCGTCCGTGGGATCAACTCTATCTTAGAGATCTGGAGGATCCACAACTACAAGCTCACGAGTGGGAACAGGATCTGCTACTGCTGAAAGGTATGTAATCGAAGAATCAGGTAGCTCACCATCTAGTGAAGTTGATTTCCTTGTCTTTGATGATGGAGATTGAGTTTAACAGCCCCGCTTGAAAGCTTCATCTTTATGACATATCTGCATCCCTTGCCCACCGTTACAAGCAAGCCCTGCTCCTGCTCTTTTTAGTCGTTTCCAGAAGATTTACGGGTTAACTCCCCCACTAACGGACTTTACTGGCTTGAAACTTTCAGTTCTCTTACTCGACTAGAAGGCTTTCCCTCACATCCTACTCTTAATTATAGAAGGTTCTTTCTTTCTGTCCAATACGGGCCTTCATTCAATGCCAGCATCTCTCTCAATATGCACTCATGAATGCTCGGTATAGGAAGCACCTATCTTTATCGTTCCATTCCTCCGGAACTCGAGACTTCGCCTCCGATCCATTGAGTTGATGGCTCCGAGCTTCCTGCCTTTCCGCCGCGAGAGAAGATAGGGATTGAGATTAGGGACCGAGTTTCCGTATCGAGAATGAGAGTAGGGACAGGAGAAAGGAGTGAAGTCGGGGCTTATGGAGAGTAGAGTTACGTTTTGCTACCAATATTGAACGTTTTCCCGGCTTTCAAATGAGAAAGAGCAGGCACCGGATGGGAGTGTCAAGGATGATGCCTTCAAGTAAAGAAAGCCAGGGAAGGTCTAGTATCTTGCTTATGCTTCTCTTTCCTTATCGCGCTCACGAGGGAATCCTATCGCCTTTAACCTCAGGGCCAGAACCACACGTGCAAGTTTCCCTGCTTGACTTGAAGGCAGTAATTGATCGAACTTCTGACTCTCAGGGGCTAGGAGTGAGAGGTTGCCATGCTCCTCACCGAGTAGAGATAAATTATGAGTTTTGTTTTCTCGGTAAAATGAGTTGCAAATAGATTTCTGCCCATAACCTGACATTCTTTGAGAGCAAGTTTTGTTTTCCCGGTAAAATGAGTTGCAAGTCCATTTCTGCCCATAAACTGACATTCAAATCGATCAACTCGCTAAAACCCCGTATTTTTGATTGCATGCCCATTTTAGGGATTAATCACTTCACGGGAGAGAACACGAGGGATGAGCGACGATCGGCCTACGTTTTGACTAGTCATCATCGGTTTACCCGCTTGCTGAAACCACCCTCCATAGCCGATTGGATGGCCACTCAACTCTTCACTATACTTCCTGTATCCCACTCCCCTCTCTATCTCTCTCGACCCATTCACCGGAGTATGTTGGGCTGGAATGCCTCCATTCCCATCTCTTTATGATCTCTGGGCCTTCCCGCTATGAGATATTCCCGGCGCAGAAGCATATTCATGCATAATACTCAAATAAAAATTTCCCCTCTCCATATAGGGGTCGGAATCCCTAGAAGAGGATAGAAGGTAATTTTGTCATCAGTGGAAAAGCATGCGTGATAAGGATACTCCTCTATGCGAATGTTCTAGCTTTCAAAGGATGGGGAGGAGGAAGAAAGACAAGCAAGACAGGTGCGGAGCGGGGCCAAGAAAGTAAGTAAAGGAGGTAAAGGCATTCTTTAAGAAATTACCCGGTCCTTATATAGTGTCAAACCCTGCCCTAAGGCAAGGAAGTGACATTTCGATCGGGCACTAGTAATTATTTCGTTTACTTGTTTTCGGTGAGAGAATCTTTCCTTTATCCGTCTAGGCCAGGTGCATGACTTTCCCCAAGGCATATTAATGATTGCCCGCTGTAACCCTCTCGGCATAGGCCGGGCCGCTTGAGAGCTTCGGTACATCTCTTTCGGGCCGGTGAGACTCTTCTGGAACTGTTGGATTAGTAGCTTTTATCTCCGTAAGAACACATTTCCCCACAGTAGACGCGCGGAGATGAGTAAGACTTCACCCTCTTCCATTATACTAATACAAATCTGGGGTTGGTTTGTGGGGGAGCTGTCTGAGAAGAAGCAGATCTCTGCGAACTTGGTGCCTCTCTATACCCTTTATGGTCTTGATCTTTTCCTCCAAGCTCTCTAAATTGTCTACCACCTTCTTATGTTCTGGCCCCTTTTTTGTTTGTTTTAACTTCTTTTTCCCATGTCTCATTCTTCTCAAGTGCACTCATCTCCTAACGCAGGCAATGCAACAAGTAATTAGCGCTTCTTTGGCAAAGGCTACTCGCTCGCGGTATACTTTGCTAGCTTTATTGCTGGCTCTAAGCCTACCTCCTTGACTACATCCTGATAACCGCCTGCCTGTCTTGACAGAAGAAGCAGTAAGCGTCTCCGGACATAGAAAGTAGGCAATCACTTTAACTTCGTTAGCGGTGTAGGTTTCAGTCGTAGTTTCTGGTATCGACACAGACAGTGGGAAATCTCTATACGATTGAAGTCAGTGTGCAAGACAAAGTCTAGTTTTTACTTTGAGTTCCTATTTTACGAACATATAAGAAGCATTCCACAGTCGTAGGTACTCAATTCAATTGGATTGAACTGCTTGAGCAGGAGCTTTGGACTCGACGAGGTATTGGGTGCTTGCCCTATTGAGAGAATGGAAGAAACTCTCAGGCAAGCAGCTCGCAATAGCAAACGCCTACTTATCGCTCCCATCTTTTGACTTCAACGACGACTTCCTAATATTATCCATGTTTCGGTGAAAGGTCTGTTTCTTCTTTTGTTTTAGCTTAAGGTGTCAGCGAGGAACTGTGTATGCGGGCCCATTGCCTAGTGTCTTAGTAAGTGAAAGGGAGTGAATGTGCTTTCATTTCAGATGTATCACCATTCGGGTATCCTTTCTTCGTGTCAGGGACATTTCCCCTACCTCTTATTCTGATGGAGATTCGGTCCAGCCCGTAGAACACGTAGTCAGTATAGGATTCCAACTCGATCTTAGGCCGTAAAGCATTCAAGTCCCCTATCTCTTTCTTAGTCGTAGTATGCCTTATCATTCAAGTGAAAATGATGAAAGTGGATGACTAGGAAGAATAGAGAGATTGAAGGAAGTAAATTGACTACTATACAGAGAAAGAGACTGGACAGCTTTTCTAGGAATGGTCGATTTGATTGCCCCGCGCCTCTCCTACCAATCTGCTAGAAGACTGACTATTCTACTACTGGAGCACTTCCCGCCGATGAAACAACGGGAATTCTTGACTTAGACTCAAGTGCAGTTCGCAACTCTAACTATTGGACTAATTGAACTCTTCTTCTATGGAATTTATATGAAACAAGGATTTGTTGAGAAGTATTCGTTGAGCAATTGCATCACCCATTGAAAGTTAGAAACGAAGTAGCGGCGGAGTCACCTGCTACTTCGCTGAATCTTGATTTATGAACATGGATTTAAGGCATTGAACGAAGGCACCACTGCTAGTTCGCCGATTCCCCACTACCCTTGTGCTCGCTTATAGAATCCTATATATCCTACCTGGGGAAATCTTTCTTTCCTAGGCTGCTTTCCACCGTTCAAACTATCCGCTATTCGGGCTTCCCTTGAGACTGCTCACAACCTTTCTTGACTCTGTCTTTTCATACAGCTTCGAAACCTACTTACTACTAGGAGAAGATGTTCTTGATTCTCTTTGAGGGTGGGGGACACTATTCACGGGAATTGCACAGAAGGGGAATCTTTCTAGTCGGGATAAAATAAAATTGCATTGATCCTGAGGTTAAAGCTTATTTAAAGCATTTCTTTTCCCAGGGAAAATCGCGGGGATGAAATCCCAGTTCTTCGCTGAAATCATGACCCGTTGTGGTTGTTTACATATTGGTTCGTACTTTCATTCTGATCCCTTTCTCCCTTCTACTTTTGGGTAGACCACAGGCTCATCAAGAGCCGGAACTAGAAGTCAGCATTCTATTCTAATCGTAGGCCTTCATGCCAGGGCTGATACCTCCACCACTTAGACTTATGTGGATAATATCTCCCCGAGTGGCCTCTTCCTCCGGTCGAGTCATCTTTCGCTTCAATACCAGGAACTGAGACGGATTCGGATGGAGAAGGATTAAATAGTTCATCATGAGCTGTCCGAAACCATACTTCTTCCCGCGAAAACTCGGAATTTGCTTTAGCTCGAACCTTGATCTTTTGCTCGAACTCTAATACACTGTAGTAGCAGGCGGCACTCTACGCTATTTGTGCCAGCCAGGTGTCATAAAAAAAGTACGCCATTTCCAAGCATCCTAGTTCAGCGTGCATCATCTCTTGTCTCAATTGAAGGCCAGGGCTTTCCAAGCTGATTCCGCCGGAAGCTAATCCAGTGCTTGTTGAGTGGAGAACCGAACATTAATTATATCCATAAAAGGTCCTTCCTACCCCTATTCCCTAACCCCCTCCCCTCATTCTACCTCTCCGGCTCGTTACAAGTCTTCCATTCGTACCTTCTTCGTCTGCTCGTACCTCTTCCTTCTATACGTCTGTAAGGCTTCATTCTTCAACGGGCTTATTCACTGATGGGTCTTCCAGTCTTTAGTAGTCCAATCCGTAATGAATCTCTTTTTCTTATATTCTCGTATTCGAAGTAGTAGAGCGTGCTTTTCATTTAAGGGAATGGTCTTTCGCAATAGAAGTGAGAATCTCCTACCACCTTTGATGATAATAGTATCATCCTTGCCTAATCCGTTTATCACGTTGTCCGATCGTCTGTGACAGCTCCCCGAAAGAGGAAAGCAAACAAGCCACCAGCACTTCAATCAGTAAAGCTAGCCACTCAACTCGCTCTCTTCAAATTCCCTTTTACATTTTATTGAAGATCCTCCACCTAGCCAAGTAGGTCTCAAAAGGTTTACCCGCTGCAAGCTCCATATAGGTTACTTTGCGGGCTACTGAATAGAATCTTCGGTGAAAGGCGTCTACCATATCGGCGCAACTATTGATCGAGGCGTGTATACCACGTGAATGCGACACCCGAAAGACTAGCAGAAAAGTGCTTCAGCAACAAACTCTCATCGTGAGCAGCTGGCAATTTCTAAATTACTAATATGCTGCTCTGCGAGATCTCCACTTCCATCATAAAACCCTAAGGAAGGAGCTATCCACAAGAATCGCCTCGAATAGCCATAACCTCATATCGCCTTCCACCGCACCAGTCAGAGGAAACCCGGGAAAAGCTTAACCTCAGCGTACCGCCAGAAAAAAGAGCTTGAATTCACAGGAAAATTTGGAGAGGGTCGACCAGTCCATTTATCATCCCACCACTCACCCAAGCAAGCTCAGGAGTTCAGGTGCTACAGATTAGTGAAGCCCGATCGTAAGTAACTTCCGCAAAAGAAAGATATCTTGTTTTTATCCTTCTCGGGTTCCAGTCCAATCTTCTGCTGCTGCCCCCGGCCTATACTTAATTTAAGACTTTCTGGTCCAGGCTTACACAAGTCTAATTCTTCCGCTACCGATATTGGATCTGAGCCTTCCTTGAAAGAATCGAAAACAAAGAGTCAATTGCTTAGCTTATCGAGATCGCCCCCTCTTTCCTTTTGAGCCCTTTCTTTATTCTATTTAGCTTCTGCCACACATTTGACACTGACACCAGGGCTCCACCTGAGGATCACCCAGACGCACGAGCACAGACTGGTGTACACTCTCTGCACATCGCGGGACTTAGGCCTTTGCTTTGCATGCAGCACCTGTCTTCCGCAGGTCTAGAGTAGCACAACTGAAGCTAAACCTTCTTTTCGGCAATACGCGCCCGGGAGAGAGAGACATCTCTCGTTATTGCTGCCTTTCTTACTACTTTGACACAGTCGTCTACGTAAAGGTCTGCACTCAGGAGAGATGCAGTCCCCCATGTATGACATCTTTGAGCCTTCACTGATGAATGTTAAGATGAAAGCACAAGAGACTAGCACCCTTTCTCAACCTAAGAAGCTTGCATCTAGGATTCAGACTAGCCCACAATCTCAAAGAAATTCCTCCAATAAGAGTAAACCCATGTCACAAAGCAATCCCTTTCATAAAAGAGAGACCATCAAGAGTTCAGCACTACCAGACTACGGCCTCCACTCAGACAGGTCTAGAGGCGAATTCGCAGTTTCAGCAGCAATCAGTCCAGCGCTTCAACCGCAACAACTTCAAAGAGCCTCAGGCGCAAGAGCAGGTTCAACCAGTGCCGCTACAGCATTCTCAGGTGAGACCAGAAAAATCTCCCTTTCCGCTAGGTCAGTCTCAGCAATACCTACAGCCTCTACCTCAACTTCAGGGGTCGGTCAATACCTGGCAAGCCCCTGCTCAACCTTACCAAGATCTTCTTCTATCCAAAGAATCCCGCTAGTAGCCCCTCAGCCTACGCAATTCACTCCTCAAGACAAGAAAGCAACCTATCTTACTAATAATTAAGGTTTTGGCTTGTCCCAATTCTAAACCAAATAAGAGTGCAGGAGACCTAGGTTAGAGGGTTTCTACGCGCTTTACTAATAAAAAAAGAAGGGCGCACCGGTTGCAGAAACTGAAACTCACTTCATATGACGCGCCTCCTGAAGCTTGGACTGCCTCTGTAGATACTGAGGGGTCTTGTTGATCAGAGTGGCCTATTCTATTCGTAAAGCGTCTCCTTCCCGAGGAGCAAATAGTGCCTCCAGTCTTTCACAGCCAGCACTATCGTGTACATCTCCTTTTCGTACGTGGGAGAGTTTTAGACAGCTGTATTGAACATCTCACTGGGGGACTCAACCGCTTGATAGTGTATTCAGTTCGGTTTCTGCTCTAGATGATAGAGTTCATTGGATGGACGTCTTACTTACCTTCCAGCCTTTCCATCTAGTCCTTGGGCATCCCCGAGCGAGGGTCTTAACACCCAGTTGTATACCGATGCGATAGCCTACCAGTGAGAACTACTAGGCGGGAAGGGATCTAGTCGAATTAAAGCAAAAGAATACGTCGAACCCATGCATGCTACAAGACAGCTTGTATTTCCGTCTGGTCCAATAGATGTAACTGGCGCCTTTCAGGTCGAGTCTGAAGCCATCTCTAATGCCGGACGCTTCCTAGACAGTCCTGCCGGATCAAGGAAAAAGGGCCTTTACATTATTGTATGGGGTCTTTAATCTCATGTCATCATAAGTGGGCAGGCTTTTAAGCAGATAAGAATCAGTTCAGCTTTCAAGGGCTTTCGTCCATCTCTCGCCCATCTATCTCAGGATGCAAGCATTTATCTTGAATGGTGCTGTTATCATACCTCTTTGGAATCAAAACCGCTCGACTCACTTTCTTTCACTCGCCTTACAAGGACCTACCGGACTATCGGCTTTCTATAGTCATCTTCCTCTCCCCGCTTCCTCCCTTCTTATACTTTTATTCGACTAGCTCTTCTCGTTCTTCGAACCCTGCTCCTTGTCCATTCTGCTTTCGGGTGCCCGGGAGGTAACTTAAAATTCACCTGGTATGACTTGACTGCTTTAATCCCAAAACTTAACTCTATACCATAGCCTAACTCTTTATTCCAGGGTTTTTAACTATATCTAGGGCTTTCCACTCCGTAAGCATTTCTTAAGGACGCATTTGACTCGGTAAGAAGATTATATCTTTACCTATAAGTAAGTAATTATTGACTGCATTATCCCTTCTCTTTCCCATTGCTCTCACTCATTTATAGCATACCAGCCTCTTAACTTCGCTTCTCGCTTTTGTTCAATTATAAATAACTATCACTATCAAGTTTGATGTAGATTTATAGCATCATTCAAGTAAATACAGATTAAGATCGTAGAAACATGAGCTTGTAATATAGCTACACCTAATTCCAGACCTGTTAATGCAATTACTATTAATATAGGACCAAGCCCTCCTATGAAATATAAAAGATCATTCATACATAGCATAGTCCATGCGAATCCACTTAAAATCTTGACTAAACTATGACCTGCCATCATATTAGCAAATAAACGTATTCCTAAGCTTAATGCGCGAAAACTATAAGAGATTAGCTCAAGGAGTACTAAAAAAGGTGCTAACGGCAGTGGTACTCCTGCGGGTAATAATATACTTAAATAATGAAGCCCATTTCTTTGAAATCCCACTATTGTTATACCAATAAAAATGGAAAATGAGAGACCCAAAGTAATGAGAAAATGACTTGTAACTGTAAAGCTATAAGGTATCATACCCTGCAGATTACAAAATAACAAGAAAGTAAAAATGACAAAGATGCAAGGGAAAAAGACTTGTTTAACATTTCCACCTATTTGTTCATTTACCAGGTTAAGAACGAAATCATAAATAAGCTCTACCAAGGATTGCCAAGCATTGGGTACTGACTTTCCTCCTCCCTTTTTAGTAATAAAATAAAACAGCAGTAAAACCAAACTGAGAGTGAGCAGCATAAAGAAAGAGGGATTTGTGAATGAGAAATATAAGTTACCTATCTGAAGGGGTAGAAATGGGATAATCTCAAATTGATCCAGAGGGCTGGGTATAGCGTATAAAAAGTTCATCTTGACGGTGAGTTAAGTTATAATTCTGCTTTACTTTCTTAAAGTAAAGACTTGTCGAATCGAAAAGGAAATAGCCGGTTGTTTTTCCTAAAATGCGTGGGTTCGACTACGGGGGCCCCCCACTACGAGTGGGGATCTAATTTACACCACCCGACGAAGTCGGTAAACGACAGACCCAGCTGGCATTCACCAAGGCAGCTGGGGGAGCTGGTAGGGGAATTGAAGAAGATCAATCGGAAGAAGGTGAGCTAAACTGCAAATGATAATGAGTTGGGCAAGGCTGGAGGTTGCCTTACGCCGGGAAGAAGGCCCTGTTCTCTTTTTTGATTTCCATCCATAGATATGGTTGGTATGTTGAATCACCTGTGAAGTCGACTTTACTTGACCGTGTCTGCCTCAACTTCACCCTAGACTCGTGTCGTGTAGCAAGACTAACAAGTGGTCGAGTTCATTTATGAACGAACGAGCAACTATTATAAAAAAAGCAAGCAAGACTTTACTTTTCTTATTTTTTTATTCTTCCTTGGCCGTGTGGAACATGGATTAGCATTATGTCATTCCTACAAGTGATCACCCATCCAGGATTTGAAGAAGAAGCGCCATATGAGGACTTCGAGATCAAATATAATATGTTTCTTTCCATTCCTCGTGAGCCACTTATTTCTCCGAAACAAGAGAGAAAAGTTATTTTACTCCTATTTCCCAATAAGTCGACGGCGTTACACCATTGGGATACTTCGAATAAACTAGAGTACATATAGGATACACCGGTGCTAAAACCTTTTCTAAAGATATCTTCCAAACTGTTGGGGTCGTTGCTCCGGATTTTGTTCCCCCGGTTTGAAACCAGTTGGTTCCGTAGTTTGAGAATTCTGCTGATCCCCAGTACTCCATCTCCATCATTGCATATGGGAATATAGAAAGTAAAGAGGAAAAGGCATGACCAGAAGAATTGTGTGAAATAAGTGAATTTATCCAGTTGAGGCACGACCATAGAAGTAATGAAAACAAACGAAAAAGTAATATTCAATTAACTACCTAGACCGGCCTGTTCTTATCTAAACACAACGCGAAGAGACTTGACTGAATGACTTGATCGATCGTACTAGATAGATAGGTATCAGAAAGACCATAATCCTTTCATACGCTATTTCTAGGGAGGCCTTCTCATACCCAGTTAACTTATTTAGGAGTCTTCCCGGATAAAGAAAGGGCACCGATCTGACTTATTTAGAAAGCTAGAACGGAGAGGGAACACCCGGTTAAATAAAGTTTGCCGGTACAGAATCCGTTGCTATTGTACTTGGCAAGTAAGCCCAGAAGGAAGAAGTCGTAGCTGCTACCGCTACGTGGGCTTCTTCTTAGTCTGCTCGAAAGGAAAGCCAGTAACTCTAGAGTAGATAGAAAGAAATAGAATCGAGTATGACAGAACCAGTAGCTTTGAGCTTGAGCTTGAACGTCTTTCAGCTCTCACGACCCAGCTGCTATTGAATCCGCGTAAGGAGATGCCGATGAGGGTACAATAATAGAGAAGAGAAAATAATTAGCTTTGGTTCAGAGCTTGAATCATAATATCCTTCAGTCACTCCAGGTGAGAAGTTCGGCTAAGCCGGAAAGAGTTAGATCCTCTTTGAGATGAGATGCGGCAATGTCCTAATCAAAGCAGGCGCAAGGTCAATGATTTAGCTCAAGGCTCTTCTTCTTGATAGCATGGGTCTCGGAAGGCCCTCGCTCTAAAGGGGCTGCTTGATGGCAGCTATCCTGCTCTGTCTTAGATAATTGGAATGGAATTGGTAAGGTTCGCTAGCTCTTTCTTTTGAGACGAATGAATGCCGAAGAAAGGAAGCTAGTCAATAAAGCGTGATAGGGAAAGGCCTTGCCTTATTACCAGGAAAGAGAAAATGGGCCAGGCCAAATCGCCTGCTAGAGAAGAAGCTCTTAGGGAATCGATCTAGACTAGATGAGATGCCGGTGCCATTAAACTAGCTGCCAGAACGAGTGAAAGAGATGAGGATCCAGGTAGTTCAGTCACCCTCGGGGAAAAATAATTCCATTCACTTGTTTAACTGCTAAGAAGAATAGCTTTTCTCTTTCGACTGGGAACTGCTTACCTTTGGTGCTTTTTATTTATATAACTAGTAGTTTATCCCGTAGAGGCAAGGGCGAATAGAGTTAGCATCCCGCCATTCAAAGAGAAAGACCCGGCGCATCTCTTCCTTAATAGCCTAAGGCCGGCGATAAACTATAGGCACTTTCCTTTCTCTCTTATCTTAGTATCTTAGAGCTAACTTCAGAGACCAAAAAAAAGGAATATGCATCGTCATAAAGAGCCTTATTCAATAAGCAGGCGAGCTCCGATTAACTGCCCGGCAAGACGCGCTCCTTAATATAATAGCCATAGAGTCAATACCCGGCGAAAGGCGGATCATAGAATCCGCTGTTTGATAGGAAGAATAGGCTGTATATGTTCTAAACTTCAAGGATGACGGACTTCTATGCGGAAACCGGAGAAGTAGGTACCCGAAGTTACCGAACAAACTAGCCACTCGTTGATTAGCAGCCACCGTGAGGCCTGCTACTTTCTGGGCAGAGGAAAGGCCAAACTCGAAAAACTCATGAGAAATGACGTGTCAGAAGTACGAGGAAAAATAAGATGTGGTTCACCGAATGGATCACTGGTTGCTGGCCTTAGGGCCGGGAGCAGCACAGGTCTTTAATGGACCAGACCAGCCCGTGGAAACCCCAAAGCCAGATCTCTATCCTCTATATATTGACCAATTATCGTGCTTCATAACGAGCAAAATCCTCTTTCTTTGAAGCGAATTCCTGCCCTTTGGGATATTTTGTAATGAATCGAAAGACTAAATCTTCCCAAACCAAACCGGAAGTACATACTTTTAATGAAGCTTTCTTTCCCTCGTTGGTACATTACGGGTTCAGCCCTTGTTTTAAATAAAGAAGACACTTACAATTGCAGGAATAGGTGATCAAGCGGTTGCGACCATCACCTACGAGAAATCCCATTTGTATTCGCAGCTAACCACGAAGGGAGTGAACCGTCGACTTGAGCACCAACAGCTACCACTCCGACATTTGCTACTGCTACCGGGGTTGAACTTGAACGAGGAAAGTCGGGATTTTAGGCATAACTTTTTTTTCCTTCCTATAGGGAGTTGAGAAAAGACCATGCTACCATAGTCACAAGGTACGAAGCGGGGAAAGCATTTTCACAAGACCAAATAAAGGTATTTGAAGCTTCAAGCATTCGTTCCGAGTCGACAAAAGCAGAGAAGATCACAGTCGGTCCTGTTCTTCGAACCGAGTGAACAACTTCTACTAGCCCTCCAAGAGCTATATCGGTGGCACTCGGGATCTACTACTTATTTAATTACGATAGGACGACTAATCAAAATTCAGCCTCCTTCCCAGGGTTTATAGGATTTATATGTTCCGGGGGGGGGGCGCCTCAGTCCCAGCCTTGTCCGGTCAGTTGGAAGCAATAGGCTCTCCGGTGATTCTGATTGGGCGTGTGACTAAGCAACTAAAGGAAAGCTAAAAAAAAGGTATTGGCGAAGAAATAAAAAATCAAAGAAAGGAAAGAGGCACCACTCGCGAATCCTTTCTTTCTTGGTTTCGCTACCTGTGATCAAAACAATTAACGTATTAGATCTATCCATCTTTTGGTCCAGTAAAGAAGGAAGATAGGAAGGCATCTGTCTATCTAGCCCTTAAGTACACATTACAGGTTCAAGTCCTCTATTTATCAGTCTTAGTTGTTCGTGGTCAGAAGGTTGAGCATAGAATGGCAGTTTCGCGTACTCCTCTGTCTTTTTCCTATCTTCTCTCGGTATTAGGTGTAGCTATATCACAAGCTCATGTTTCACAGATATTGACTTTGATTTATCTTCCATGGCTAATGTAAGGAAATGAGACGACTCTTTCTTGAACTATATAATAAAAATCTCTTCCCCTCCACACCAATCACGAGTTTTTCTCCATTCCTCTCGTATATCGTCGTAACGCCCTTAATACTAGGTTTTGAAAAAGACTTTTCATGTCATTCCCATTTAGGTCCGATTCGGATCCCTTCGTTGTTTTCTTTTCCTCCCGCACCTTTTCCTCGAAATGAGAAAGAAGATGGTACACTCGAATTGTATTATTTAAGTGCTTTTTGCTTGCCAAAGATCCTACTTCTACAATTGGTAGGTCACCGGGTTATTCAAATAAGTTGTGTTTTATGTGGTTTTCCCATGTTACAACTTCCGTACCAATTCGGTCGATCCGGAATGGATCGGTTAAACATTCTATTAGGGAGCCTGGTCTTTACTCTTCTGTGTGGTATTCATTCTCGTTTGGCTCTTGGAATCACATCCAGCAGTGGTTGGAACAGCTCGCAAAATCCAACCACTTCACCTACTTCATTGCCCCCAACCGTATCTCGTACCTCTATTGAAACAGAATGGTTTCATGTTCTTTCATCGATTGGTTATTCCTCTCCGTTCGTATCTCTTTTTCCAATTGCGGTGTCAATGAGTTTACAAGATTGAATGGCGCCAGGCGAGGGCGCCGCTATGCCCCACAGCTCTGCTGCGGCCGGCCCCCGGACTATGCAAAAGAATCGAGGCCGGGGGGTCTCGCCTTATCCTTTGCTTTCTTCAAATTTGGCCTCGCGGGGGGACTTGCCTGGGCAATTGGATTAGCTCTACGGGCCTTCCTCACTAGCGAAACCCCTTTTTTGGTATGTGGGCGGGATCGGGATCCGACTCGAGTTTTGTGGATTGGAAAAAGTACCTCAACCCCTCATCGGAGGAAGAGGGAAATGCCGAGTCCGAATCATCCACGGGCCACAACCCAGGGCACCAGGCCCAAGAAACTGGGGCTAATGCTCCGGGAATCGCCGGGGAAGCTGGGCAAGGCCCTGTGGACATGGGGCCTACTGCAGAAGTCCCAACGGCTGAATATCTAACTAAAAGAATCCCCGCCGTTTTGCATACTAACCGACGAGCTCAAACACGCATTCTTAATGATGTTTTTGACACTCTCCAGCTAGAAAGAGCTTCACCTGAAAAACTGCTTATAATAAGCAAAGTTTTAAATGCTATTGAAGAGGATAAGGATAACCTACGGAATAATAAGAATGAGCGACTTGACATTTTTTTAACCGTCAAAGTTACCGAAATGCTTAACAATAAAAGCTAGATGTTAGAAGGTGCAAAATCCATAGATTCCGAAGCTGCTACAACTAATTTTAGTTAATTATGCTGCGAGAGGAAGTCGTAGATTGCTACTAAGAACCTAACAGAACTTTTAAAAAGTTTTTAACACAAGAGTTTTTCGGTTGGATCGAGGTCCACTTCTGGAACCCCACCCGCATTAGTAGAGGTGCTTATTTACTAAAATACTGAGTTGGCCTTAGCTTGTGCCTATTCCATGTCCATGGGCTTTCCCGCGACCAGAGCAACGGCAGGGGAGCTTACCTAGTCGTAGTCGTGCAGCATTCGTTATAAGGCTGTTGTTGAAACGTAAACGAACCAACCCATTCTACTCAATTCATTCAAACACGTTTTAAACGCTTAGTAGAACTCATTTTAAGAAGCTTGAGAGAAGCTAACACGCCAGGAAAGATGAGGCTCTGCAAGAGAGGATACCAAATTAGGGGTTTAAAAATAGTCCATGAGCTCTAGTTCCGATTCTGCCTGCGATTACTTATTCGAACTTCCTTCTAGCTAGTGGAGCAGACAGATACAGACCAAAGAGGGACTAGAATTGACCCGATGGTATGCCTCTTCCTTGTTCCTTGCTTATGGCTTGGCCAATTGACATTGTCTTCGATCGAGTGCTCTTATTTCACAACGATAGGTGGCCCACCCTTTCTTTGAACCTTGTCAATGATCGAACTTAAAGATATGAACTGAATGCCATTTGATGAGTAACTGAGAACAAGGGAAGCTATCTATGGCTAATAAGAGTTAACGACTTTAGCTTCTTAGCAGCTTTAGCTACATTTTCTAATGCTAGCTTTTGCGTCCAATATCTTATATCGATCTTGGTTCCGCGTATCGGGTGAGAGCAAGCAGGCTTAGCAGAGGAGATTTCCGCTGTGAACGCTATCTCAGAAGCTCAGGCGAAGTTTCACCTTCTTTCTCTTTCCTCTCTTCGTAAACGTCGCCTTAAAACAACAAAAACCTCCCTCCTATATCCTAAAATCCTATAGGTCGAGCATCTTCGAAACCTATCCTTCCTATGAAGAAAGCCAGACAGCAATCTTAACTAGTGATCTCATGATACTGATTCTTCCTGGTCCTATTCCTCTTCATTGATTGAAAGCTCTTTAGCAACAATTAACTCTTTAAAAGAAAGGATCGGAGATACATTATAAAAGGAGGAGGGTGTTTAGGAGCTGGTTTGACGGAACCAGCAAGTTTACTTGCTAGAGTAAGAGACCTGGTGGTAACAACCAGATTCTGTTTAGGAATAATCCAGTTTTCGAATTCACTCTTTGCTTTGAAGGCGCAGATGAAGAAAGGCTGTCAAGAACGTAGAGGGGGTAGTAGGGAAGTCCTTTCTTTCTCTTTCCCAGGACTATAAGATTAGTAGCTAGGAGCTCAAGTCTGTTGACTTCACTCCGTCATTCCGAGAGAAGGAATGGAATCCGTCTCTTTTTAAAGGCCTTCACCAGGGTCTAACCCTTTAATTAGGGTTAGACGGGAAAGAATATGTTTTTAATTCCCTTTGTTACTCCTTACTCCGAGACGTCACTAACCTTTCATACGAATCATACGAACATCGTTTAACTCTTTCTTTCAACCCTATACTAAACGGTCAATAAAGACGTTGTGGGAAAGTTAGCTATGAGTTCTTTTGTTAGCTTCCGGCTTATCCTTAGCTGTCTTTTTTTTGCAAAGGGGCTAAAATGAATCCCGCATTTTAGCTCTCATCTCAGAGTTCTAATAGAAATAGAAGGCTTAGTTAATGAGCTTATCGTGATCTAGCGGACTCCTCCCAGGCATCTCCTGCCTATCTCACTTTCCTAAGACTAGCTAACAGGTAATTCATCTTAATTATTAATTTAATATATATAGGGTTCATAAGCTATAAGCTAAGTGACGGTAGATTGTTAATTCCCTTCCGTTTTTCTTATATTCCCTTCGCGAGTAGGAAGTCGGAGTTAGAAGTAGAAGAAGCATCTTTAGCTAATTCATCAACAGGAAGAGTTAGATGACGTCAGAATTATATCAATGCAATGTCAGAAAGGAAGAACAGATACCAAAGAATGCTAATACCGATAGAAGAATGAAATTGACGGATGTTATCTTTCGTCGACTATTCCAAATGGAAAGGGAGCTATATGACGAATTCATTGGATTAGTCTTAATGGTAGTTGAGTTTGACAATTATATGAATTTATGGATATAACATCTTACTCGGTAGCATACCGGGCTAAGGACCAATGGGGGCACCTTCTCTTAAAGCTCTTAAAGGTAATACTTGCTCGCGCTTCCTTCACCTCGAGAACTGCTTTTGAAAGCCCTTGAGTACACGAGCAGTAAGCGGGGAATATGATTAATCACTTGCTTTGTGTCTTTCACCTCCCAACCCACGCCGGGTTATGTTCGTTCCTCAACCCCAACCAGGGTCTTGCCTTCTTGGAGGCATGCCAACAAGGTCTCACTTCACCACTCTGGCATTCCTAGGCTAGGCGTATTCGTTCTTTTCATCGTAAGATGATAAGTAGGAGGGGCGAAACTGTGGATCAACTGGTTCGCTTTTCCTCTTTTATCTATTTCGATGTTTTCTCCAAGTTGATTATTCTTATAAAGAAAGGACGATTGGGGTACGATTCTATCGTGAAGAGGCCGCCCTCTTCCTCCGGCGAACGGAGCGCCAAGAAGCTTTTCTGCGATCAAGAAGACCTAACCGCTTCTCCGCCATTTATCTTCCTATCAGCCTCGGCACCCTTCGCGGCAACAACGGTCCCGTTCTTCGCCGCTGCGTTTCCGACCCTTACAAACCGCCGCTCTGAACCCGAATCGTAGAACTCGGACATGATAGATTTATCATCTAAGGTTAATAAATTCAATGATCGGCTTCTTTCTTGCTCGAGTCGAATCGCAGCCCGGTCAGTCAAAGGACAAAGCTTTCCTACCCTTATAGAGAAAGGTAACTGTTTACTAGGCTATTCTTCCCATTTCGAAAGAGGCCAGATACAGATACCACTATGAGTAGCCCTTCCCACCAAGCCAAGGAAAGAAGGCAAAGTACTTTAAGAGGGGAAGAGCTTGGCCTAGAATGAGCAAGGGATAGAGATGATGGTATGAATGCATTCATCAACAGAAGTTTCATCCTCGGATTCCCACCTCAGACTTATTCATCATCGTTCTGGTACTGGCCGGCCTAATGCTTTTCCCTCTCCTATCAAGGAATAGGCATAAGTGACTTGCTCAAAGTAGAATGTCATATGAGAAGATAATTTCAGAATCCTCCCGTTGATGCATTGCTTAGCTAATTTAGTCTCTGTTCTCATCGCTGCTCTGGTTGAATGGAAGGGAGGTAGGCCTTATTTAGGAGTGTACCGATGTTAACGATGGTGGTGATGGTGACCAACAAAGGCATGCTTTCTTCCCCCAATCGATAGCCTATGGCTTAAATAAGATTCTAAAATCAAATGAGAGAAGAGCCATAGTAAGTGGTCAGCATAGAATGAGCCTTCTTTCTTCCTACCTTTAGCATTACCATTCTCTCATCGATTACTGCAAACTCTACCCTTCTCAGTAAACTTCTAGCTAGTGAATCTTACCTACTATTCTATTTTAGTGAAGGGAATGCTCTAGCCTCTCTGCAAACCTGCACAGTCCCGGGTCTCTCAATCTTCCAATCCAGCCTCCTTTCTAGATATAGACCTGAGTGGCCTTTTTCCCTCTTATTCAATTAATTACTAGGCTTGGTCTAGCCCCTTCAAAGGTAGCTATGGAGGAGGGCTGACGAAGGAAGTAGATAGTGAATTGGAAGTAGGATGACTAAGTACTTCAATAGTAGAGTTATGGCTTAAATCATGTTAGGATCTTGATCTGGAGATAGGTAATAGGAAGAAGGATGTTGATCTGGCTAAAGAATGAATCTTTCATTTTATAAGGAATAGAGAATAAGGACTAGGGAGGGGCCTTATTTAGGTAGGAAGAGGCTGAAGATGAGGCGGTAGACACAAAACGACTCAAAGAATTACATAGAAAAGAACCAGGCCACTGGAGTAGAAATTGGAAATAAAAGGGCTGTGGGAAAGGATCCAAGAGGAAGTAGGTTTGCGGTGAGCCCCGCCCAGCGGAGACGACCAAGGTCTGGTAGCGCCGGTTCTTTGACATGCCGAGGTGATCCCTTCTGACTAAGTGACGAAAGCTTGAACTCGAGTGAAATCTTGTCTGAGTTCAGAAAGAAGTGGAACGATAAAGCGTACTTTTAATTCCGGGAGGAATCGTTTAGTAGGGTTCAGATTGAACTTGAAATGTAAATGTTTCAGGTAGGGCTAGAGAGTCAATAAAAACCAAGGTTGCTCCTGTGGTTAACCCTGGGCCTGACTAAATAAGGAAATGTTGGGGATGATTCTAACAGGTCTTGCTCTGATCTAACGCGGAAAAGAGGACCAACAGAGACTGCCCGAAGGAGGAGGGGTCAACTTGCTGCAGGAATGGTTGAATAAAGGGCTTGCCCTACTAAAGTTTGAAAGCTTCAATTCAAGATTTATTATTGAATATTCAATCCATTAGCGAGAGAACGAGAAATTCTAGTGGACAATGATAGTCTTGAATAGCTCCGACGGAGGAACTGACCCTCCCCTAGTTCTATGAAAATGGGAGTTGGCCTCTGGAGAGAGAGGAATTAGGCGCGCGAACGACAGTGGTCTTTCTTGCGTTCAAGATCAAGAGGCAGCCCCTAGTCTTGTTTTTCTGTAACGGGCCTTTGGCATACTTTACTTCGTCGGTCTTTGCCCGTCTTTTTTCTCTTTCTGTAATGTAATTGAGAATTTTTTATTGGAAGGGGGGAGACGGGGACTTTTCCACCACGTTAGGCTCGTGAGTCACTTTTCGAGTCAGAAATTCAGCTCTTGACTGAAGTTAGCAAGAAAGTTTTTGATTAAGGAAGACTGCGCTCCTGCGACAAGAGAAGAAAAAAAGGCCTTGCATATAACTCACTTGGAAGGAGAAGAATGGGAATATCCTAGAACCAAAATAGTAAGTTTATTTATATAGAATATATAATAAGCGGAATCTTATAATTTACTGGAATTTGCTGCTGTATAGGGGACCATTTCTTTCGCGTCATTGGAAGACGAAAGGGAGTCCGCTATAGCTTCATCACCCGCTGCCACTTAATACTCATCTGATGTCTCCTAACGCTAACATAGGATCTTTTCAAAAATAGGCTGTTTCTGCCAAATAGTCTTCTGTTGCGGAGGATGGGATGTTCTCGGACTGAGGTCACAAAGGAGAACCTTACATAACTCGAAAGTTAATCCCTGTCAGTCAGATAGATCTTTCTTCAGAACATCTTATCTAAGCGTCTAGTGTCATGGTTTGATCAATCAATCGAATTCAAAGAACAAGGGAGAACCTCTAGTAGAATAGAAGATTCTGCCATCGCTTAATCAAGCGCTACTGCTTCATTGACTTGTGCCGTCTGAGTCAGAAAATGTGGTCTTTTATGCAGCGGAGTCCTCTGTCTACCGGCCTTCTTTTCTTCTATCATCAGCCTAGGGATAAGAGATCATAGATAGTCCAGCATAAGCCCAGAGATCGGGGATAATATAACAGCTTTTATGCCTATAAAACTAGAAAGGCAGGGCAGGAAAGGCTTCAGTCCGTCCTTAATTGAAACTGAAAGGGAGGGCTCACCCACTTAT